GGATCGAATTGATTATAGAAATATGAGTTTAATTAGTCGGTTTATTAGTGAACAAGGAAAAATATTATCTAGACGAGTGAATAGATTGACCTTGAAACAACAACGATTAATTACTATTGCTATAAAACAAGCTCGTATTTTATCTTTGTTACCTTTTCTTAATAACGAGAAACAGTTTGAAAGAACCGAGTCGACCGCTAGAACTACTGGTTTTCGAACCAGAAATAAATAGGCTTACTCTTCAATCGAATCAAAATTCCAATCCGAACTCAAACGCAGATGGATGTTTTGTTCGAAAACTCCAAGAATCTAGAATCTAGATTTGATTGTCGTGTCGTAAGAACAAAAACAAAAATAATAATCACCGAATCGGGAAAGAATAAATCTTTTTTTATTGTTGAGCGCGTTCGCTCATTTTGACGACTTTATCATCTTATCAATTTTTTATCATACTAATTTCAACTATACCTTCCCGGAGTTCATTCTCCGGGGAACGTCATTTAAATTTTTCCGGTGGATTCCTTACAATCCCCTTCTCTTATGATTTCATTGGAAATCATATAAAGACAATTCCTATTTAATATAGCTATTTGTGCAAGTATTTTACGATTAAGAAGCAATTTCCTCTTGTACAGATCGTGTATTAATCGACTATAACTATAGGATACCTTACTCCCGCGAATTACTGCATTTATCCGAGTGATCCACAAACGACGAAAATCTCTCTTTTGCCTATCTCTATCCCGATGAGCAGAAACCAAAGCTCTTATTTTCTGTTGAGTAATAGTTCGAGTAAGTCTTGAATGAGCCCCCCGAAAGCTTGATGCAAATAAACGAATTTTTGTTCTACGTTTACGAGCTACATATCCTCGTCTAATTCTGGTCATTGAATAAATGAAACTTTGATGAATAACTAATTGATTTCCGTTCTTTCAGTTATTCTTTTCCTCTTTACTGGTCGATTAATAACAAAACGGATTCTTCCAATGTATAAAATAAAAATTCCAATGGCTTTTGCTACTATAACCTTCCCGACCACTATTTTTTCTTTTTTTTAGGCATTTCATCGCTAAATAATAAATTGATTGATACTAGTAGGTATCAAAAAAAAAAAAAATAGTAAATATAAATGGATAAATAAATAGTGGTTCCATCGTTTCTATGGTTACTTCTTAAACGGTGAGGTCCTCTCTATACACCGGAGCCTCCTTCCATTATTTAATCAATATTATTGGTAACTTGTACAGTTCACACCCTTTGGCTCTACCTATGAATTTTTTAGTAATAGGTCTTTCACAACGAGATCTACCCATACAGTAACGGTATTTAATTATGAAATTTAGCTAGGTAGCTGACCCTGTTAGTCCGTTCTTGCAAGAGTGGGAACATCATTTTCTGCTTGTTAAATAGGATTTCCCCCGCTTAATGGATAATAATTTCTTACCAATGGGGAATTGCTTCTCATCTTAAATTCAGGTGATTGGATTTGCACCAATGGAAACCATAAATTGCATACACAGGAATATAAGGGATCTTTTTGATTTTTAGATCGTGAGTGGAATTCTTCCATTCTATCCTATTCATATTCTATCCTATTCACTGGTACTGATCATTGATACTGGAAAAATTCTTTCCTTTCTTGTGTACCAGCTTATGATCTGAACGCGTCGCACATACACCCTAGTACATGTTCCTCGTCGCTGAGGACATCCCCGAAGAGCGGGGGATTTCGTGACATTTCTTATTGGCTGTCTTGTGTTTCTAATAAGTTGTTTAATGGTTGGCATGCTGAATCATATACATAATAGGCTGGCTGGTTTAGATCGATCCTAACCGGATTATTATGAATTGCTTCTATTTATACTATTTATATTTAATAGAATATTAAAAGAATATTAAACGCGGTAAGAATATAAATAAAATCTCAATAAAATCAAATCACAGATTTGCGCGAAATCCCTGCTATTTTCATTCAACCGCTACAAGATCAACAATTCCATGAGCTTGGGCTTCTGTTGCTGACATAAAAACATCCCTTTCCATATCTTCGGATACAACCCATAAGGGTTTGCCCGTTCTTTGTACATAAACCCTTGTGATGGTTTCGCGTAGTTTCAGTAGTTCTTCCGCTTCCAGGATAAATTCTCCCGTTTGTGCCTCATAAAAAGAGCTAGCGGGTTGATGGATCATTACCCTGATGATAAATAAATGGTTCCTCTATCTTGCATGATGAGGTGAAAACAAAAGAATCAAATAAAAAGAAAAAAAAAGATAGAATTGAACAACCGTACAGGCATCTTTTGTGCAGTGCATACGGCTCTATAATGGAATTTACTTTTACCTTTCATCGAATAGAAAATATAGGGTCTATCAGACCCAGATCGGCAAATGATCCAATTACCACCCTTCCTTTCGGGGGAGTTAAAAAATACTATGATGGTTCCGTTGCTTTATATATTTATTTCGTCTGTGATTCAGCAATCCCAAAGTTTCTTTTTGA